GCCAACGTAGCTTAACTAGAGCATAACACTGAAGATGTTAAGATGGGCCCTAGAAAGCCCCGTAAGCACAAAAGCTTGGTCCTGGCTTTAATGTCAGCTTTGGTTAAATTTATACATGCAAGTATCCGCATCCCTGTGAGAATGCCCTACATACTCCCCCCACGGAGAAAAGGAGCAGGCATTAGGCACAACCCCGCGTTAGCCCACAACGCCTTGCTTAGCCACACCCCCAAGGGAACTCAGCAGTAATAAACATTAAGCCATAAGTGAAAACTTGACTTAATTAAAACCAAGAGGGCCGGTAAAACTCGTGCCAGCCACCGCGGTTATACGAGAGGCCCAAGTTGACAAACGCCGGCGTAAAATGTGGCTATATACAGTATTGCACTAAAGCTAAACATCTTCAAAGCTGTTATACGCACCCGAAGACAGGAGGCCCCTCCACGAAAGTGGCTTTAAACAACATTAGCCCACGAAAGCTAGGGAACAAACTGGGATTAGATACCCCACTATGCCTAGCCTTAAACAAAAGCAACCACCTACACCTTTTGCTTGCCAGGGAACTACAAGCCCCAGCTTAAAACCCAAAGGACTTGGCGGTGCTTTAGACCCACCTAGAGGAGCCTGTTCTAGAACCGATAACCCCCGTTAAACCTCACCCTCTCTTGTTCTCCCCGCCTATATACCGCCGTCGTCAGCTTACCCTGTGAAGGGCACATAGTAAGCATAATTGGTACAACCTAAAACGTCAGGTCGAGGTGTAGCGTACGAGGGGGGAAGAAATGGGCTACATTTACTGGACCAGTAAACACGGATAATGCCTTGAAACAGACATTTAAAGGAGGATTTAGCAGTAAGAGGAGAATAGAGCGCCCCTCTGAAACTGGCCCTGAAGCGCGCACACACCGCCCGTCACTCTCCCCCACAATATAATAATAAACATATAACTAAAGAATAACTTCAATAAAGGGGAGGCAAGTCGTAACATGGTAAGTGTACCGGAAGGTGCACTTGGAAAAACCAGAGCGTAGCTAAAATAGTATAGCACCTCCCTTACACCGAGAAGGTACCCGTGCAAATCGGGTCGCACTGACTCTGCCTCTTAACAGCTAGCCCACAACCTAAATTCAACAAACAACATTAATAAACCCACACTCCGAACCCGCTAAACAGCCAAACCATTTTACCACCCTAGTATAGGCGATAGAAAAGGACACCCCGCGCAATAGAAAAAGTACCGCAAGGGAAAGCTGAAAGAGAAATGAAACAACCCAGTAAAGAGAAGAGAAGCAGAGACAATCACTCGTACCTTTTGCATCATGATTTAGCTAGTAACCTTCGAGCAAAGTGACCTTTAGTTCGAACCCCCGAAACTGAGCGAGCTACTCCAAGACAGCCTATTATAGGGCAAACCCGTCTCTGTTGCAAAAGAGTGGGAAGATCTTTGAGTAGAGGTGACAGACCTACCGAGCTCAGTTATAGCTGGTTGCCTACAAAATGAATAGAAGTTCAGCCTTTAAGTCTTCTCCCCTCCCCCCTGGTTGTTACCCACAGTGACACAGAGAAGATTAAAGCGTTATTCAATAGGGGGACAGCCCTATTGAAAAAGATACAACTTTATGAGATGGCTAAAGATTAAAGAAGTAAAGGCATAATACCTTAGTGGGCCTAAAAGCAGCCAACCACGAAGAAAGCGTTAAAGCTCAAGTACTCGCCTTTCCACAATACCAACAATACCATCTTAAGCCCCTCGCCTTAAATACTAGGCCTTTCCATGCAAGCATGGAAGAGATACTGCTGATATGAGTAATAAGAGGGGTGCCCCTCTCCAAGACACCTGCATAAATCAGAACGAACCCCCACTGAAAATTAACGCCCCCAACCAACGAGGGCCCTGAGACAGCCCAAGATTAAGCTAGAAAACCACTCAGGGACTAAACGTTAACCCTACACAGGTGTGTCACAAAGGAAAGACTTAAAGGAAAAGAAGGAACTCGGCAAACACTGGCCTCGCCTGTTTACCAAAAACATCGCCTCTTGCACACTTGCGTATAAGAGGTCCCGCCTGCCCTGTGACTAACAAGTTTAACGGCCGCGGTATTTTGACCGTGCGAAGGTAGCGTAATCACTTGTCTTTTAAATGAAGACCTGTATGAATGGCATAACGAGGGCTAAGCTGTCTCCTTTTCCTGGTCAATGAAATTGATCTTCCCGTGCAGAAGCGGGAATAAAACCATAAGACGAGAAGACCCTATGGAGCTTAAGACAAAAGGCAGCCCACGTAAAAACACCTAGCTTAATAGAAATAACTAACTGGTGCCTACCCCTATGTCTTTGGTTGGGGCGACCGCGGAGGAACAAAAATCCCCCACGTGGAACAGGAGCTCACTCCTCAAAACCAGAGCCACAGCTCTAATTAACAGAACATCTGACCTACAAGATCCGGCAAGACCGATCAACGGACCCAGTTACCCTAGGGATAACAGCGCAATCCCCTTTTAGAGCCCATATCGACAAGGGGGTTTACGACCTCGATGTTGGATCAGGACATCCTAATGGTGCAGCCGCTATTAAGGGTTCGTTTGTTCAACGATTAAAGTCCTACGTGATCTGAGTTCAGACCGGAGAAATCCAGGTCAGTTTCTATCTATGAACGCTCTTTCCTAGTACGAAAGGACCGGAAAGAGGAGGCCCATGCTTTAAGCAAGCCTCCCCCTTACCTGCTGAAGCCAGCTAAAACAGGTAAAAGGGCGCATAGCCCTGCCTAAGAGCAAGGCATGTTAAGGTGGCAGAGCCCGGATAAGTGCAAAAGGCCTAAGCCCTTTTAACAGAGGTTCAAGTCCTCTCCATAACTATGATATCTACTATTTTAACCCACATCCTTAACCCCTTAGCATATATTATTCCTGTACTCCTAGCCGTGGCATTTTTAACCCTCCTTGAACGAAAAGTTCTAGGCTATATACAGCTACGAAAGGGCCCAAACATCGTAGGACCCTACGGCCTCCTCCAACCAATTGCTGACGGTGTGAAACTGTTTATTAAAGAACCAGTCCGCCCTTCCACTTCTTCCCCTGTCCTTTTCCTCCTCGCCCCAATACTGGCCCTTACCCTAGCCTTAACACTCTGAGCCCCTCTCCCCCTCCCGCACCCAGTTACAGACTTAAACCTAAGCATTTTATTTATTCTTGCACTATCAAGTCTCGCAGTCTACTCTATCCTTGGCTCAGGATGGGCCTCAAACTCCAAATACGCCCTCATCGGAGCCCTCCGGGCGGTTGCCCAAACAATCTCCTATGAGGTCAGCCTCGGACTTATCCTACTCAGCACCATTGTCTTTACGGGGGGATTCACCCTCCAAACTTTTAGTGTAGCCCAAGAAAGCATTTGACTGTTACTCCCCGCCTGGCCCCTTGCCGCTATATGGTACATTTCCACCTTAGCTGAAACTAACCGGGCCCCTTTCGACCTAACAGAAGGTGAGTCCGAACTAGTCTCTGGCTTCAATGTAGAGTACGCAGGAGGCCCCTTTGCCCTCTTTTTCCTCGCAGAATATGCCAACATCTTACTAATAAATACCCTTTCCGCCACCCTTTTCATCGGGGCCTCACACCTCCCCCACCTCCCCGAACTTACAGCTATTAACCTAATAACTAAAGCAGCCCTCCTCTCCGCCCTCTTCCTTTGAGTCCGAGCCTCATACCCACGGTTCCGATACGACCAGCTCATACACCTTATCTGAAAAAACTTTCTGCCTTTAACTTTAGCCCTAGTCATCTGGCACCTGGCCCTTCCACTTTCACTCGCGGGGCTTCCCCCACACCTCTAAGGCGGAGCCGTGCCTGAATGAAAGGGCCACTTTGATAGAGTGAATTATGGGGGTTAAAGTCCCCCCGCCTCCTTAGAAAGAAGGGACTCGAACCCTACCTGAAGAGATCAAAACTCTTAGTGCTTCCACTACACCACTTCCTAGTAAAGTCAGCTAAACAAGCTTTTGGGCCCATACCCCAAACATGTTGGTTAAACCCCTTCCTTTGCTAATGAACCCCTACATTTTAGCCCTCCTTTTCTTTGGCTTAGCTCTAGGAACCGGAGTTGCTGCTACCAGCTCCCACTGACTCCTCGCATGAATAGGACTAGAAATTAATACTCTCGCCATTATCCCCTTAATAGCCCAACAGCACCACCCCCGGGCGATTGAAGCCACCACCAAATATTTTTTAACCCAAGCGACAGCTGCCGCTACCCTACTATTTGCCAGCATTACTAATGCTTGACTGACAGGACAGTGAGACATTCAACTAATAACGCACCCAATTCCGACGACAATGATTATTGTTGCCTTAGCACTAAAACTTGGATTAGCCCCACTTCACACCTGACTCCCAGAGGTACTTCAAGGACTAACTCTTACCACAGGCTTAATCCTTTCAACCTGACAAAAGCTAGCCCCCTTCATCCTCCTCCTTCAAATTCCAACCGCCAGTCAAGAGCTTCTCATTCTCCTGGGTATTACCTCTACCCTTGTCGGAGGCTGAGGAGGGCTAAATCAAACGCAGCTCCGGAAAATCTTAGCCTATTCTTCTATTGCCCACCTTGGCTGAATAATCATTATTGTTCAGTTCGCCCCCTCTCTAACTTTCCTGGCCCTAGTAACCTACCTCCTTATAACATCCTCCGCCTTCCTGGCCCTTAAGTTTAATGATGCGACCAACATTAACTCTTTAGCAATATCTTGAACTAAGTCCCCCATTATCGTCGCCTCCGCCCCCCTCCTACTGCTTTCCCTCGGAGGGCTTCCCCCTATAACAGGTTTTCTACCAAAATGGCTCATCCTCCAAGAGCTCACTAAACAACAACTCCCCCTCGCTGCCACTCTTGCAGCCCTAACAGCCCTCCTGAGCCTTTACTTCTACCTCCGCCTCTCCTATGCAATAACCCTTACTATCACCCCTAATAACCTGGCAGGCTCAACCCCCTGACGCTTTCCGACCCACCAACTCTCTTCCCCCCTCTCCCTTTGCATCCTAGGGACAATTCTTCTCCTCCCCCTTGCCCCAGCGATTACAGCTCTTCTTTCCCTTTAACAGAGGCTTAGGATAACACCAGACCAAGGGCCTTCAAAGCCTTAAGCGGGAGTGAAAATCTCCCAGCCCCTGTATTAAGACTTGCAGGACACTAACCCACAACTTCTGCATGCAAAACAGACACTTTAATTAAGCTAAAGCCTTTCTAGACGGGAAGGCCTCGATCCTACAAACTCTTAGTTAACAGCTAAGCGCCCTAACCAGCGAGCATCCGCCTACCTCCCCCCGCCCGCGGGGCAAAGGGCGGGGGAAGCCCCGGCAGGCGTTAACCTGCGGCTCGGGATTTGCAATCTCATATGTACAACACCTCAGGGCTTGGTAAAAAGAGGACTTAAACCTCTGTCTATGGGGCTACAATCCACCACTTAACTCTCAGTCATTTTACCTGTGGCAATCACACGCTGATTCTTCTCTACCAACCATAAAGACATTGGCACCCTCTATCTTGTATTTGGTGCCTGAGCTGGAATAGTAGGTACGGCCCTTAGCCTCCTCATTCGAGCCGAATTAAGCCAGCCTGGAGCCCTTCTGGGCGACGACCAAATTTATAATGTGATCGTAACAGCTCATGCTTTCGTAATAATTTTCTTTATAGTAATACCAATCATAATTGGAGGGTTTGGAAACTGACTTATCCCACTAATGATTGGTGCCCCCGATATGGCCTTCCCCCGAATAAACAATATGAGCTTTTGACTCCTGCCCCCTTCCTTCCTACTCCTATTAGCTTCTTCAGGGGTTGAAGCCGGGGCAGGTACCGGGTGAACTGTTTACCCCCCGCTCGCCGGAAATCTCGCCCATGCCGGCGCATCTGTTGACCTAACTATCTTCTCCCTCCACCTGGCAGGTATTTCCTCTATCCTGGGGGCTATCAACTTCATTACTACTATCCTAAATATGAAACCCCCCGCAATTTCACAATACCAAACCCCTCTTTTCGTGTGGGCTGTACTAATTACAGCTGTCCTTCTACTTCTTTCCCTTCCCGTTCTTGCCGCCGGCATTACAATACTTCTTACAGACCGAAATCTTAATACGACCTTCTTTGACCCGGCAGGGGGAGGAGACCCCATCCTATACCAACACCTGTTCTGATTCTTTGGGCACCCCGAAGTATACATCCTCATCCTGCCTGGCTTTGGTATAATCTCTCATATTGTTGCATACTATGCCGGGAAAAAAGAACCTTTTGGGTACATGGGCATGGTGTGGGCTATGATGGCCATTGGCCTTCTAGGATTTATTGTGTGAGCCCACCACATGTTTACAGTAGGCATGGATGTTGACACACGAGCATACTTCACCTCCGCCACAATAATTATTGCCATCCCAACAGGGGTAAAAGTATTTAGCTGACTTGCCACCCTACATGGAGGCGCAATCAAATGAGAAACCCCTCTTTTATGGTCCCTCGGGTTTATTTTCCTCTTCACAGTAGGAGGGCTGACAGGCATTGTTCTAGCCAATTCATCACTGGACATTACTCTTCATGACACATACTACGTAGTAGCCCACTTCCATTATGTCCTATCGATAGGAGCAGTCTTTGCCATCATGGCCGGCTTTGTACACTGATTCCCCTTACTAACAGGTTTTACCCTTCACAGCACTTGATCAAAAATCCACTTTGGTGTAATGTTTGTAGGTGTTAACCTAACTTTCTTCCCTCAACACTTCCTAGGCCTGGCAGGCATACCACGACGATACTCGGACTACCCGGATGCCTACACGCTATGAAACACTGTCTCTTCCCTAGGCTCACTAATCTCTCTAACTGCTGTCATTATGTTCTTATTTATCCTATGAGAAGCATTTGCTTCCAAACGTGTAGTATCCTCAGTAGAGCTTACTGCAACAAACATCGAATGACTTCATGGCTGCCCCCCTCCCTACCACACATTTGAAGAGCCTGCCTTTGTTCAAGTTCAACACGCACATTAACGAGAAAGGGAGGAGTTGAACCCCCATCAACTGGTTTCAAGCCAGCCACATAACCGCTCTGTCACTTTCTTAATAAGATACTAGTAGAGCCGACAATACACTGCTTTGTCAAGGCAGAGCCGTGGGTTAAAACCCCACGTATCTTATTTATGGCCCACCCCTCCCAACTAGGATTTCAAGACGCAGCATCACCTGTAATAGAAGAACTTCTCCACTTTCACGACCATGCCTTAATGATTGTTTTTCTCATTAGCACTCTCGTACTTTACATTATTGTGGCAATAGTCTCAACTAAACTCACAAACATGTACATCCTGGACTCCCAGGAAATTGAAATTATCTGAACAATTCTCCCCGCCATTATTCTTATTCTTATTGCACTTCCTTCACTACGAATTCTTTACCTCATGGACGAAATCAATAACCCCCACCTTACAGTCAAAGCCATCGGACACCAGTGATACTGAAGCTATGAGTACACCGACTACCAGGAAATTGCTTTTGACTCCTACATGGTCCCAACACAAGACCTAAGCCCTGGCCAGTTCCGACTCTTAGAAGTAGACCACCGGATGGTTGTTCCCACTGAAGCCCCTGTCCGAGTTCTAGTTACAGCAGAAGACGTTCTCCACTCATGAGCAGTCCCAGCCCTCGGAGTAAAAATAGACGCAGTTCCTGGCCGTCTTAACCAAACAGCCTTCATTGCCTCTCGCCCTGGTGTATTCTATGGGCAATGCTCAGAAATCTGCGGTGCAAACCACAGCTTTATGCCTATTGTAGTGGAAGCTGTCCCCCTAAAATACTTCCAAGACTGATCCACACTAATACTTGAAGACGCCTCGCTAAGAAGCTAAATCGGACTCCCAGCGTCAGCCTTTTAAGCTGAAGATTGGTGCCTTCCAACCACCCCTAGCGACATGCCTCAATTAAACCCCTCCCCCTGGTTTGCCATTCTAGTCTTCTCATGACTTGTATTCCTAACGATTGTTGTGCCAAAAACATTAAACCACACCTTCCCCAATGAACCTACGCCCCAAAGCACACAAGTTCCCAAAACAGACCCTTGAACCTGACCATGATAACAAGCTTTTTCGACCAGTTTATAAGCCCCACCCTTCTAGGAATCCCCCTCATAGCTCTCGCCTTAGTATTACCCTGACTCCTCTTTCCCTCCCCCGCCCCCCGATGACTTAATAACCGCCTACTTACCCTTCAAGGCTGGTTTATCAATCGTTTTACCTCCCAACTTTTAACCCCTATAAATGTTGGAGGCCACAAATGAGCCCTAATCCTCACATCTTTAGTAGTTTTATTAATCTCCCTCAATATGCTCGGCTTACTCCCATACACCTTCACACCAACAACCCAGCTTTCACTTAACATGGGCCTTGCCGTACCCCTATGGCTCGCCACCATCCTTATTGGCCTACGAAACCAACCCACCGCCGCCCTGGGCCACCTCCTTCCAGAAGGAACCCCCGTGACACTTATCCCTGTACTAATTATTATCGAAACAATTAGCCTATTCATTCGACCCCTTGCCCTAGGCGTACGGCTGACTGCCAACCTAACCGCAGGTCACTTACTTATACAACTCATTGCCACTGCCGCATTCGTGCTCCTCCCCCTAATACCAACCGTTGCCCTTCTCACGACCGTTGTACTGCTTCTATTAACAGTGCTAGAAGTAGCAGTCGCAATAATTCAAGCCTACGTCTTTGTCCTTTTAATAAGCCTGTACTTACAAGAAAACGTTTAATGGCCCACCAAGCACACGCATACCACATAGTAGACCCCAGCCCTTGACCCCTTACAGGAGCAATTGCCGCCCTCTTAATAACCTCCGGACTTGCCATTTGATTTCACTATAACACAATATCCCTTATTCTTCTAGGCACCATTTTACTCCTCCTGACAATATACCAGTGATGGCGGGATATTATTCGAGAAGGCACTTACCAAGGTCATCACACCCCTCCCGTCCAAAAAGGCCTTCGATACGGAATAATTCTTTTCATTACATCAGAAGTCTTCTTCTTTCTTGGCTTTTTCTGAGCCTTCTTCCACTCAAGCCTAGCCCCGACACCAGAGATTGGAGGATGCTGACCCCCCACAGGAATCACCCCCCTCGACCCCTTCGGTGTACCCCTACTTAATACAGCTGTTTTACTTGCTTCAGGTGTAACAGTCACTTGAGCCCATCACAGCATTATGGAGGGGGAACGCAAACAAGCCATTCAAAGCCTTGCCTTAACGATTCTTCTTGGTGGCTACTTCACCTTCCTTCAAGGAATAGAGTACTATGAAGCCCCTTTTACAATTGCAGACGGAGTCTATGGCTCCACCTTCTTCGTAGCCACGGGCTTCCATGGCCTCCACGTAATCATTGGAACCACCTTCCTGGCTGTCTGCCTACTTCGACAAATCAATTACCACTTTACAATTGAACACCATTTCGGGTTTGAGGCAGCAGCCTGGTACTGACACTTTGTAGACGTAGTCTGACTCTTCCTATACATCTCCATTTACTGATGAGGCTCCTATCTTTCTAGTACGAAAGCTAGTATAAGTGACTTCCAATCACCTGGTCTTGGTTAAAATCCAAGGAAAGATAATGAACTTAATCACCACTGTTATCTTTATTGCTCTGGCCCTTTCAACGGTTCTCACCATCGTCTCCTTTTGACTCCCCCTAATTTCCCCCGACCAAGAAAAGGTCTCTCCATACGAATGTGGTTTCGACCCCCTGGGCTCTGCCCGCCTGCCTTTCTCAATACGATTCTTTCTAGTCGCTATTCTATTCCTTCTCTTTGACCTTGAAATCGCACTACTCTTACCCCTCCCATGAGGTGACCAACTCCCAAACCCCTCCATTACCTTTTTCTGAGCCACCTCCCTTCTAGCTCTCCTCACCCTCGGCCTAATTTATGAATGACTCCAAGGAGGCCTAGAATGGGCTGAGTAGGTAATTATTTTAATTAAAATATTTGATTTCGGCTCAAAAGCTCGTGGTTAGAGTCCACAATTACCTAATGACCCCTACACATTTTGCCTTCTCAACCGCCTTTCTTCTAGGCCTCGCAGGCCTTGCATTTCACCGAGCCCACCTCCTTTCTGCCCTCCTTTGTCTAGAAGGAATAATACTTTCCCTGTTCCTTGCCCTCTCCCTATGAACACTAGAGCTAGATGTAACAAGCTTCTCAGCATCCCCAATACTCCTCCTTGCTTTTTCTGCCTGTGAAGCCAGCGCAGGCCTCGCCCTACTAGTAGCCACCGCCCGCACCCACGGCACTGATCGACTACAAAACCTAAACCTGCTACAATGCTAAAAATCTTAGTCCCAACAATTATGCTCATCCCCACTACATGGCTGGCCTCCCCTAAAACACTTTGACCCACCGCTCTGGCCCATAGCCTTATCATTGCCCTAATTAGCCTGACCTGACTAAACAGTGCATCCGAGACCGGGTGATCTACCATAAATCACTTTATGGCCCTAGACCCCCTCTCAACCCCTCTTTTAGTCCTAACCTGCTGACTGCTTCCCTTAATAATCCTGGCAAGCCAAAACCACATATCCCCCGAACCCATTAACCGTCAACGCATCTATATTACACTACTAACCTCCCTCCAAATTTTTCTCATTATGGCTTTTTCAGCAACTGAAGTAATCCTATTTTACATCATGTTCGAAGCAACCCTTGTCCCAACCTTAATTTTGATTACCCGGTGGGGAAACCAGGCAGAACGCCTGAACGCAGGCACATACTTCTTATTTTACACCCTGGCAGGATCCCTCCCCCTGCTAGTCGCCCTCCTTCTCCTACAAAACACCACTGGCACCCTTTCATTGCTGACCCTCTCTTATTCCCCAGCCTTCCCGTTAATCTCTACTGCGGACAAACTTTGATGAGCTGGCTGCTTACTGGCCTTCCTAGTTAAAATACCCCTCTACGGCATGCACTTATGACTACCTAAAGCCCACGTAGAAGCCCCAATTGCTGGCTCCATGGTCCTAGCCGCCGTCTTACTCAAGCTTGGGGGCTATGGTATAATGCGGGTAATAATTCTCCTAGAGCCGCTCACTAAGGAACTAAGCTACCCCTTTATTGTCTTAGCCTTATGAGGCGTAATTATGACGGGCTCAATCTGCTTACGACAAACGGACCTCAAATCACTCATTGCCTATTCATCCGTTGGACATATGGGCTTGGTCGCAGGGGGTGTTTTAATTCAAACCCCCTGGGGCTTTACAGGAGCACTAATCTTGATAATTGCACATGGTCTCACCTCTTCCGCCCTCTTTTGTTTAGCAAACACAAACTATGAACGAACACACACTCGGACAATAGTGCTTGCCCGAGGAATGCAAATGGTCCTCCCCCTAATGACATGCTGATGATTCCTTGCAAGCCTAGCAAACCTGGCTCTGCCCCCCCTCCCCAACCTGATAGGTGAACTAATAATTATTACCTCCCTATTTAACTGATCCTGGGCAACCATTGCCCTTACAGGCGCTGGAACCCTAATCACCGCCGGCTACTCTCTCTATATATTCCTCATAACTCAACGGGGCCCCACCCCCCACCACATTATCGCACTAGACCCCTCCCACACCCGGGAACATCTCCTCCTTGCCCTCCATCTCCTGCCCCTTCTCCTACTTATTGCAAAGCCAGCCCTAATTTGAGGGTGAACTTCCTGTAGATATAGTTTAATAAAAATATTAGATTGTGACTCTAAAAATAGAGGTTAAACCCCTCTTATCCACCGAGAGAGGCTTGCCAGCAACGAAGACTGCTAACCCTCGTACCCTCGGTTGAATTCCGGAGCTCCCTCGCCCGGCTTTTAAAGGATAACAGCTCATCCATTGGTCTTAGGAACCAAAAACTCTTGGTGCAAATCCAAGTAGAAGCTATGCACCCAACCCCTATTATAATAACAACAAGCCTTATCATTATTTTTACACTGCTTCTCTACCCCATCCTTACCACCCTCTCCCCCACACCTAAAAATGACACCTGAGCCCTCGCCCAAGTAAAAACCGCTGTTAAGCTAGCATTCATTATTAGCCTCCTACCCCTTTCGCTCTTCCTCGCAGAAGGGGCAGAAACGGTAATTACTGACTGAAACTGAACAAACACCCTAATCTTCGACATTAACATCAGTTTAAAATTCGACTTTTACTCTGTCATTTTCACTCCCGTGGCCCTCTATGTCACTTGGTCTATCTTAGAGTTTGCCTCTTGATACATACATGCAGACCCTTACATAAACCGCTTTTTTAAGTACCTGTTAACATTCTTAATCGCAATAATTACTCTCGTCACAGCAAATAACATGTTCCAAATCTTTATCGGCTGAGAAGGCGTCGGTATCATGTCTTTTCTCTTGATTGGCTGATGGTACGGACGGGCAGATGCAAATACAGCCGCCCTTCAAGCAGTCCTCTACAACCGCGTAGGTGACATTGGTCTCATCTTTGCCATAGCTTGAATAGCCACTAACCTCAACTCCTGAGAGCTCCAACAGATTTTTACCACATCACACAACATAGACTTAACCTACCCCCTCCTCGGGCTAATTATTGCCGCTACCGGCAAATCCGCTCAATTTGGACTTCATCCGTGACTGCCCTCTGCAATAGAGGGTCCTACACCGGTCTCTGCCCTACTTCACTCAAGCACCATAGTTGTCGCAGGCATTTTCCTGTTAATTCGGATGAGCCCTTTAATAGAGAATAATACGTTTATCCTTACAACCTGTCTTTGCCTAGGAGCCCTTACAACCCTCTTCACAGCAACTTGCGCCCTCACACAAAATGACATCAAGAAAATCGTGGCTTTCTCAACATCAAGCCAGCTAGGCCTAATGATAGTTACCATCGGGCTTAACCAGCCGCAACTTGCATTCCTGCACATTTGCACCCACGCTTTCTTTAAAGCCATGCTTTTTCTCTGCTCGGGCTCCATCATTCACAGCCTTAATGATGAGCAAGATATCCGCAAAATAGGGGGCATACATCACCTCACCCCCTTTACTTCATCATGTCTAACCATTGGCAGCCTTGCTCTCACAGGCACCCCTTTCCTAGCCGGGTTTTTCTCAAAAGACGCTATCATTGAAGCCCTCAACGTTTCCCACCTAAATGCCTGAGCCCTTGTCTTGACCCTCCTAGCCACCTCTTTCACCGCTATTTATAGCCTCCGTGTTGTCTTTTTTGTTTCCATAGGCAACCCTCGGTTCAATGCCTTCTCCCCCATCAATGAAAACGACAAAGCAGTAATTAACCCTATTAAACGCCTCGCATGAGGAAGCATCATTGCAGGCCTCTTAATTACCTCCAACATCATTCTCCCTAAAACCCCTGTTATAACAATACCCCCCCTACTTAAACTTTCGGCCCTTTTGGTTACCATCACAGGCCTTCTCCTGGCCCTTGAACTCGCCTCCCTCACAAGCAAACAATTTAGCCCCATCCCTAAAACAGGCCCTCACCATTTCTCAAATATACTCGGATTTTTCCCAGCAATTATGCACCGCCTCCCCCCAAAAATTAACCTTTTCCTAGGACAATATATTGCAGCTCAGATAGTTGACCAAACATGATTAGAAAAAGCTGGCCCAAAAGCCGTCTACACCACCAACCTTCCCCTAATTACAACAACAAGCAACACACAACAGGGCATGGTCAAGACCTTCCTTGCCATCTTTTTCTTGACCTTTATCCTCGCCCTCCTGCTACTCAGCAACTAAACCGCCCGAAGAGCCCCTCGGCTTGACCCCCGACACACTTCTAACACCACAAAGAGCGTCAAAAGCAGAACCCACCCACTCAACACCAATATTATCCCCCCAGACGAATATATTAAAGCAACCCCTCCCATGTCCGCTCGCATTAGAGAAAATTCCGCCAATTCATCGGCCGTCATCCACAACCCACCAAACCACCCATCCCAAAAGAAACTTGCCCCAACCACCACCCCTGCTAAATATCCCCCAGCATTAACAGCGACCGACCGACTCCCCAATGTCTCCGGATAAGGCTCAGCAGCCAAAGCTGCTGAATAAGCAAACACAACCAACATCCCTCCCAAGTAAATTAAGAACAGCACCAAAGACAGAAAGGGGGCACCATGTCCAACCAAAATCCCACAACCCATGCCCGAAACAACAACCAACCCTAAAGCCCCAAAGTACGGAGACGGGTTAGAGGCAACAACCACTAAGCCCAAGACCAGCCCAAGCATAAAAATACACATAACATAAGTCATCATTCCTGCCAGGATTCTAACCAGGACCAATGGCTTGAAAAACCACCGCTGTAATTCAACTACAGGAAACCTTAATGACAAGCCTTCGAAAAACCCATCCCCTCCTTAAAATTGCAAATGACGCACTAGTAGACCTACCTGCCCCTTCAAACATCTCCGCGTGATGAAACTTTGGCTCCCTTTTAGGACTTTGCCTAATTGCCCAAATCGTTACCGGATTGTTTCTTGCAATACACTACACATCTGACATCGCCACGGCTTTCTCATCCGTAGCCCACATTTGCCGAGACGTAAACTTTGGCTGACTAATCCGAAATATCCATGCTAATGGTGCCTCTTTCTTCTTTATTTGTATCTACCTCCACATCGGACGAGGACTATACTACGGCTCCTACCTATATAAAGAAACCTGAAACATTGGAGTCATTCTCCTCCTTCTGGTAATAATGACAGCCTTCGTTGGTTATGTCCTGCCCTGAGGACAAATGTCTTTTTGAGGTGCTACCGTCATCACCAACCTTCTCTCAGCAGTGCCGTATGTGGGGGGCACTCTCGTTCAATGAATCTGAGGCGGCTTTTCAGTCGACAACGCTACACTAACACGATTCTTTGCATTCCACTTCCTCCTCCCATTTGTTGTTCTTGCTGCTACAGTACTTCACCTGCTCTTTTTACATGAAACGGGTTCAAACAACCCAGCAGGTTTAAACTCAGATGCAGATAAAATTCCTTTTCACCCATACTTCTCCTACAAGGACCTCCTGGGCTTTGCAATTATACTACTCGCTCTCACTTCCCTGGCACTGTTTTCCCCAAACTACCTCGGCGACCCAGATAACTTCACCCCAGCCAACCCCCTTGTCACACCCCCACACATCAAGCCAGAGTGATACTTCTTATTTGCCTATGCCATCCTTCGATCCATCCCAAATAAACTGGGAGGCGTACTTGCACTCCTTGCCTCAATTCTTGTACTTATACTCGTCCCCCTACTCCACACTTCTAAACAACGAAGCCTCACATTCCGCCCTCTATCGCAGTTTATCTTCTGAACCCTTGTAGCAGACGTACTAATTCTCACCTGAATTGGTGGAATGCCCGTGGAACACCCGTACATTATCATTGGACAAGTTGCATCTTTCCTCTACTTCTTCATTTTTCTCGGCCTCTTCCCACTAACCGGCTGACTAGAAAACAAACTCTTGCAAGTAACCTGCATTAGTAGCTCAGCGTCAGAGCGCCGGTCTTGTAAACCGGCCGCCGGAGGTTAAATCCCTCCCTACTGCTCAAAGAAGGGAGATTTTAACTCCCACCCCTGGCTCCCAAAGCCAGCATTCTAAATTTAACTATTCTTTGTAAATACATATATGTATTAACACCATATATTTATGTTAACCATATCAATAATGCCTTAGGACATCACTATGTATAATAACCATTAATCGACTTTGACCATTCATACATCACCATTCTTTCAAGCTTCAACAGAATGCATAAAAAAAAGGCTAGCACAACTGCACACTAATAGGAACGACTCAAGTGTGTAACCCATAGCAAACTAAGGCCCAGCACAGATTTTAGGCACTCAATCATCTCATAACTCAACACCTAGTTTAGATCAACATTCGATGCAGACAAGAATTGCATTTTAATTAAGCGATGCGATCTCGGTTAACGAAGGTGAGGGACAAGTATTCGTGGGGGTTTCACACGGTGCACTATTCCTGGCATTTGGTTCCTATTTCAGGGCCATTACTTGATGTTATTCCCCCCACTTTCCTTGAACCTGGCATTTGATTGTTGGTGGGGTACATTAGACCCGTGACCCCACATGCCGGGCGTTCACTCTAATGGGCATGGTTATTTTTTTTTTTTTTCCTTTCATCTGGCATTTCACAGTGCAGCGCTAAGGCACGTTGACAAGGGTGTACATTTCCTTGGTGGCCGGGCAAAATGTCCATGGTGAAAAGACTTTATTAGAAGAATTGCATAACTGATATCATGAGCATAAATAGTTAGTGGTTTCTCCTAAACCCCCTAAGGTATGCCCCCCTCGGCTTTTGCGGGTTAAACCCCCTACCCCCCTAAACTCGTAAACTGTTATTGATCCTGAAAACCCCCCGGAAACAGGAAAGTCTCGAGTTAGGAATTTGCCCTCCCCAAAATGCATCTATTTACATTATTAAAATAATATTTTT